AAAAAAAAGAAAAGGTTAAATCTCGAAAAAGAAAAAATAAAAATTTCCGACTAAATATTTGGCGAGGGGAATCAAGACTCATTACTATTTCAACACACAACAAGGAATTTTACGCATACTTGCTGTGTGTCGAAGACTAGGAAGTCGAAGAGTTCCCCCTAGAATCATTTGTTCCCCTCCTTTATCTTTTCTTTTCGTTGTATTCCCCAGTATCTAGTCGAATTTGATTCTCGAATAGAAAACTTTTAATACACTCTATGCCATTGAAATAGCATATGATAATAGTGACATCATTCCAATTTCGATTGGAAAAAGGTGAAAAATCATCTTTGCAATATAGTTATTATAACTAAGAATGTAGTACAAGTAATTCCGGACTTCTCATAGATGTAGAAAAAGCGTATAAAAAAAAAAAGAACCTTTTCATATTTATTTCTTGGTTATCCAAAATTGTCAAAGAATTGTCAACAAAATTTTTTTGGATGTTACGAATTTGATGTTGATAAATCCATGAATCTAGAAATTCATTTCGGACAGTTGAACCTTCTCGAACTGTTTCTTTTTAAGAACCAAAAAGATTTGTGCTAAAATAACAGATGCAAAGAAGAACAAAAGGCCTTGTACGCGCAATGGGTCTTGAAGTACTATTTCTGCATCTCCCTGACCAAATCCACCCACATTAGGATTACTCGTTAACGGTTGATCAAGTTTGATAGATTCACCCTCTGAAACAAGAAGTTCTGGACCTCGAGGGATAATATCAACCACTTCGCGTCCATCTGAGGCATCCACTATGGTTATTTCGTATCCGCCTTTTTCTTTTCGTAAAATTTTCTTTACTATACCTGCTGCTGTAGCATTATAAACTGTATTATTACTCTTGCTCCCGTCAGGATAAATCTGACCCCTTCCTCTGTTACCACCTACGTATATCGGATATTTTAAGAAGTGAACATCTTTCTTAGTAGCAGGGTCTGGGGAAAGAATAGGAAAGGTGATTTCACTATATTTTTGCCCAGGAACAGGGCCTATCACAAGAATATTTTTTTTATTGGGGCGATAGCTCTGAAAAGAAAGATTGCCTATCTTTTCTTTCATCTCGGGAGAAATACGATCGGTTGGGGCTAATTCAAATCCCTCAGGTAAAATAAGAACAGCCCCTACATTCAAACCCCCCTTTTTGCCGTTAGCAAGAACTTGTTTTAGTTGCATATCATAAGGAATTCGAACAACTGCCTCAAATACAGTATTAGGAAGGACTGCTTGTGGAACCTCAATATCCACGGGCTTATTAGCTAAATGGCAATTGGCACATACAATACGCCCAGTTGCTTCTCGTGGATTTTCATAACCTTGCTGTGCAAAAATGGGATATGCGTTTGAAATGGATGATCGAGTTAATATATATATTATGAGCGATACGGAAATGGATCGAGTAATCTGTTCTTTTATCCAAGAAAAGGTATTTCTAGTTTGCATGGTCCAATCGTTGATCCAGAAAATTTCTACAATAAATTGGGTAGGTTGCTAGTATAGTTCCCTATCCACGATTCTGTTATTTACTTTACTGAAGTAAATTTACTTTAACTGAAACTGAAATAATATTACTGGAATATGGGAGGAACTCCCCGCCTTGGCTGGGTACAAATAGAAAGAGTAAATCCGATTGATTTAAAATGCTTTGATTATGTCCAAAGTAAGAAACATTCTAATTATAAATTATAATTGGATTAATGTCTGTATATTTTTTCTTTTCAGTCATTCATTGAATGATAAATCACTACAAGCGATGGGGATACACGATTTAAATAACGGAAAATCCAATATTTCAAAATTGTATCTAGAATGACTGGAAAAGTAGAAACAAGACCAGATATAATTTGATCGTTATGAGCAAATCCAAAATCTTTGTAGATAGAGCCAATCATTAGTTCCCAACCGTGAGGCGAATGAAATCCGATACATAAATCAGTTACTAAAAGAATAGAAAAAGCTTTTATTGTGTCGCTTAAGTTATATAAGAATTCCTGAGTCCAAGAGTTAAGACGAATAAGTTCTTTATTCCCCAAAATAGAATAACCACTTAGAATAAGTAAACAGATTATATTTGTTGAGAAGTCCAAAATCATCTGGATACAATCCTCATTGTGCATCTTGATCAATTGCATCGTTTCATTGTGGATTCCTATACGAAACTTTTGTAGATGTGTTTCGGGGTATTCCTTTATCATTTCGTCCAACAGACGGAGTTCCTCTAATTCGATAAATTTTTCTAGAAGACTCTTTTCTTGAATATCATTCAAAAAAGTTTCAGATTGCTTAATATTCCACCAATTAGTAATCCAAGATTCCAGACTTTTTTGAAATGATAGAGAGATCCACCAGGGTAAAAATACTATAGATGCAAGATATAGAAAAGGAATAAATGCTTTCTTTTTTTCCATTTTTTTTTCATCTATAAATTATTAACGAACCCATCGCGTTCGTCGACTCTATGCGATCTAATACTTTATTTCTATCAAAATGAGTTCTTTTACAAAGTATCGAATCCATGAATCTATTCTCTGTTTTTTTTTTTTTTGTGATTTGATAATTAGTCTTTGAATCTTGAAAGAATCCAAAAATAGAAAAAGAGTCTACTTCGAATTTGAATGAAGAAATAATAAAAAAAAAAAAATAGTGTTTCCAGATATTGCAATTGGTCAAATTCGAAACAATTCCTTCATTTCTTTCGATGAATACGTGGCAGAGCCACTTCAATTTTCAATTAATGAATATTATTTTGATTTCAAGACGAGAGAACTCACCTTCTACAAAAATATCAAATATTTAGAAAAATTTCACACCTTACCCATAGCACAAAATAAAGAATTGAGGATCTGAATGTAATGATCAAAAAGAGGTGGCAAAACAAAACCGAATTTGGATAATTTAATATTTAGATAATTTAATTAAAATATCGTTATAATTATAAGATATAAGAAATCCAATTGTTTGATCATTAAAGAGAACAAAAGAAAGGATAAAAAGAAAGATTGTTAAAAAAGAGAAAAAATTTACATGATTTTTTGTATTGTATCTAACCTATCAATTCCAAATACTCGGCTTAAAAAAATTGATTTATTTCTATTTTTTACTTTTTTTACTGAATTGAGTTGAGTAGATTTCCATACGAATAAAAGACTTCTTTTTGTAGACAAATTTAGAGACAAAAACAGTTTTCCTTTTTGGTTGTTCTGTATACGTCTGCTTTGACCCGAATAGGTATTCTGATGAAATTTCCGTTAAGGTATGCCGTAGAAAAATAGGATTGTAGAATTTTTATTTTACTCCGAGCTAAGAATAAGAAAAGAAAGGGTTCATTTCAAAATACTTCAATCGGTACACGCAAGAAATAGGCCAATTCAGCAGCTTTTTGTTCAATTTCTCGTGGAGTCAAATTCTCATCAGTACGAGTCAAGGGAATGGCCCCCTGACCTCTGATTTCCAGATAAAGGACACGACGAGTATAAATACCCTCTTTAAGTTCTATTCTAATAGACTGAATATCTTTTATAAGAAATCGAAGGAAGATGCGACGATTTTTTCCAGGAAATCCCCAACGAAAAATACATACTATTCCTTCTTTTCTATCGAATCGATCATAACCACTACCTACATTCCACAAAATTGTACACCACAAATAGGAGCTAATAAAGAGTCCTGCGATCCCATAGAAAGACATCACGATCCCTTGCGGAAAAAAAATTATTTGCTGTGGGGGAAATAAAGATATCAAATTCCTACCAAGATAGCTTGAAATTCCAACCAATAAGAAACCTAATGAACCTAAAAAAAGGATAAATGCCCAGCAGAAATTACTTATTTTTCGGGATCCCGTTCTAAGTTCTATCCATATACGTTCTGATCGCCAATTCATACTATATCTGATTGCATTTAATTTGAATTAAAAGAATACCAAAAATAAATTTTACTTTCCTTACTCTTTTTGTTTCCGATGTAACTCTCATCAACTAGTACTATTCTGGTGTGAATCTTTACTTTAAATTAGTTAGATCGAAGATAATAAACCCTATATCATGTTTCCACATGCGTAAGGGCTCTTTCATTTATGTTCGGAAGAAATCACATGGTATACCATTTTGCTAAATCGATATCCGTGTTATGATTCAAGTCTAAGTCTTGAAAAATGAGATTTGTCCTACAAGATCTAAACAATCTTGTTTTTTTGAACGTGAAGAAATAAAGAAGCCATTGCAATTGCCGGAAATACTAGGCCTACTAAAGGCACAAAAATAGACGGAAAGTTGATAGTTGTCATAAAATGGGTACCTCGATTTACTATTTTACTATATCGTACCTGTTTGTTATATTTTTTTGTTATTACGTTATTATATTAATTAATTAGAATCTTCTATATTCTATAGAAGTGAGTATAGCATATAATAAGTGCAAAAAATGTCGAACTAAAAAAAATCGACTTTCTACATACTACATATAATATACGCTAATCGACTTTACTTTATTATTCTTCATCTTTTCTTATTTTTTTTTTGTCTTCTAATAATTCAAAAAAGAAAATAAAAAAAAATAGTAAGAATAAGGTTTTTTATAACTTAAAAATTCAATTTCCAAAGGATTCTAATCAATCTGATCCAAGAGGTTAAGAAGGGAACATGAGATTTGTTTTATTTGACTAATTTCACAGAAGGAAAAGAAAGAGGTCGTTCTTTTATCTTGTTGATAGAGGTTTCCTCATTAGTAATCGGAAATATAATGAATATAATATATATAATTATTCACATTTTTTGATTCTTTCTATTCTACAATTAGAGTGTTGCCAACCAAAAACCCCCAGTCTTCTGGTTTTTTTTTGATTACAATAAAACAAAAACCAAATACTTTATTTAATTTAGACAAATAATTGACCTTAATGTTCGGCTTGATTTTGATTCAAAGGAAAAAAAGCGTGCAGCTGAAATAACTCACTTAGAACGCCT